ACCTTTTCTTATTTATCCTAAAAATACTAAAAATTTTTTTAAAGTGCAGCCGGATAGATCCAATCTATTCTTGAAATAGACAACTCGCACACACTCCCTTTCCAAAAAAAATCAATACACCAACCACTACAGTTAGATTTATTAGATTTGTTGCTAAAATATCGGTATTAAGCCCGAAACTCCCAGCGAATGGCCAGTGAGCTAAAAAAACGAAAGAATGGGTTACATTTTTCATACGCTCTCCTCTTATAGATAGGACGAACAAAGAAGAAAGCTTTTCAATCACTTACTTCGCTCGCCCTTTTTTGATCGGTTTTTTTAATGCAATTTTTTTTAATGCAAATAGATTCAATTCAATCTAATAATTTCTTTTAGATTAAGTCTTAGGTCTCGTTTGATCTGTGAAAGATCTTCTTTGTTGAAATGTTCTCAAAATTCTTAAAATAAAAGGAAAAAAGCTTTCCATTATCCTAAACTAAGGACGGGAAGGAAAAGGGCGAGCATATCTTATAATATAAATGGATCATGCTCAAATCAGCCCTTCCCGGGATTCCTGGGGTATTGTCTGTCCCGATAAATACAAAATTTCCGGAATAATATAATAAATAGGAGTAAAGTATTGATATACTTGGAATTACAGAATCAAATACCAATTTACTAAAAAAAGAAAAAAGTATCTAATCTAAAGGACTCCTTCTCTTTTTTAAGATTAAACAAAAGGGTTCGCAAATAAAAGCGCTAGTGCCACAACCAGTCCATAAATTGTTAAAGCTTCCATAAAAGCTAGACTAAGCAATAAAGTACCTCGTATTTTCCCTTCTGCTTCTGGCTGTCTCGCAATACCTTCTACAGCTTGTCCTGCAGCAGTACCTTGACCGACTCCAGGCCCAATGGAAGCAAGTCCTACGGCCAATCCAGCAGCAATAACGGAAGCAGCAGCAATTAGTGGATTCATGGTGAGTTCCTCGTGTCAAAAAAAAAAAATGGTTAAGGATACAATTAACCAAAAAATTCTTACTTCTAATTTCTATTAGGTAGAAATTACTAAAAAAAAGACGAAATACAGGAAGAACCCCTATTGAAATCGAACTAATCCAAATCCAATAGGAATCAAATCAAGATATACAATTAATAACAAACAATATGCTGCATAGAACTGGATAGGGAATCCAATTCCATATATCGGATTAGAGAATGAATCTAACTTAGGAATAAATAAAATCCTATATACATTTGTTTCTTCTATTTTGCTTACATATTTTCTCATTTTCTATTGAATCTGAATCCGATTCCAAAATCATTCTTTAGAAAGCCGTACAGAAGGACTGTCTTATAGACATTAAGGATATAGTATAGATCTAACGAGATTCCGCTCTCCTGAATGCATATATACTTTAACAATTCCGTAATATAGTTTATTTTCTTTCCTACAACCACATTTCAAACTATTTAGTTTTCCAATCAAGAGGATTATCTGGAACCATGCATGAATTGGGCTAAGCTAAAAAAAAAATACTATTTCGAAAATAAGGCAATTCAATGATGACCCTCCATAGATTCACCTATATAGGCTGCGGCTAACGTTGCAAAAATAAGAGCTTGAATACCGCTTGTAAATAATCCAAGAAACATGACTGGTATAGGGACTACTAAGGGGACTAAAGAAACAAGAACAACAACGACTAATTCATCCGCCAATATATTCCCGAAAAGTCGAAAACTAAGCGATAATGGTTTTGTGAAATCTTCTAGGATGTTAATTGGTAAAAGGATTGGGGTTGGTTTAATATATTTCTCGAAATAACTCAATCCTTTTTTGCTAAGACCCGCATAAAAATATGCTGCTGATGTGAGTAAAGCTAAAGCAACAGTAGTATTTATATCATTAGTGGGCGCTGCTAATTCCCCGTGGGGTAACTCTATAATTTTCCAAGGTAAAAGAGCACCCGACCAATTCGAAACAAAAATAAAAAGGAACATAGTTCCAATAAAGGGAACCCAGGGACCATATTCTTCCCCAATCTGGGTTTTGCTCAAGTCTCGAATAAACTCAAGGACATATTCGAAGAAATTCTGACCGTCGGTCGGGATAGTTTGTGGATTCCGAACAGCTATGATAACTGAACCTAGCAAGATAGTAATTACGACCCAAGAAGTGATAAGTACTTGGGCATGAATTTGGAAACCCCCTATTTGCCAATAGAGGTGTTGGCCTACTTCTACACCCGAGATATCATATAACCCCTTGAGTGTTTTAATGGAACATGGTGTAATATTCATATTGTCCTCTGATAAAAATTGAACTTCAAAAAAGGAATTCTTTTGATTCAACCATCTCTTTCTTAACTCAGCAACTTGATTGAAGTATTAATCTTATATTTAGGATACCAAGAAATCACATCAGATCATAATATATATCAATACCCTCTAATATATATCAATATTCCTCCTCTTTTATCTATGCAAAACCAAAAAGAATAGTAACTGATCCCATAAATTTACACAGTTGCTCAAGAATTCACTATTTTTCTTAATCTTAATCAACGATTTCTTATATAGAGAGAACGGCCCTCACAAATTGCAAATACTAATTTGTTAAGAATCAATCGAATTGAAGTCATAGTGTCATCGTTAGCAGGAATCGATATATTCGCGAGATCTGGGTCACAGTTTGTATCGACTAAAGAAATAGTGGGAATCCCCAAAATGGCACATTCCCGAAGAGCTATATACTCTTTTTGCTGATCAAGAACAATTACAATGTCAGGCAACCTCGTCATATATTTGATCCCGCCAAGATATCGTTGCAAGGTAGATAATTTTCTTTTTAAAATTGCCACATCTCTTTTTGGGAGATGGTGGAATTTTCCCATTTTTTCTTCTGCTCTTAAGTCTCTAAATTGGGAAAGTCTAGTTTTGGTAATCGACCAATTCGTTAACATACCGCTGAACCACTTTTTATTAACGTAATGACAACGAGACCTTATTGCAGCTGATGCTACTAAATCTGCTGCTCTTTTTTTGGTACCAACAATTAAGAAGCTTTTTCCCTCACTTGCTGCATCAAAAACTAAATCACAAGCTTCTGATAAAAAACGAGCAGTTCTAGCGAGATTTGTAATATGAGTACCTTTACGCTTTGCCGAGATGTAAGGGGCCATTTTAGGATTCCATTTCTTAATACCATGACCAAAATGAACTCCCGCTTCTATCATTTCTTTCAAATGGATGTTCCAATATCTTCTTGTCATTTTTTCCACACTTCCTTTTTTTATCGTTTTTTTGTCTTACCATTATGGAATTTATTTCTTTTTGAAAATTAAGAAAGAGCCGAAATAGCTTGAAATAAATACAAATTGTTCCGATGAAACCTTCTACTCAGAATTGGCCACTGATACATGGTATAAACATAGCCTTAGTGAATTAACGGACTTCTTTTACTTATTAAAATACAAAATAAAAATTAGACTTGTTAGTATTCTAATGTAAAAAGTCCTGTTTAAATTCAAACAAAAAAAATCTGCTTTATCTATCCTTAAATCGTATAAATGGGGGTAAACGGGGGTTCTGATGTCTCATAGAAATTGTTTGTTACGTCAGAATCAGAGGAAACTAATTCTGTATGGAGAAACAAAATATCTCTCATTTCCGACGTGAATAGATTTTTTTTTTGAATTTCGAAATAAAGGTTTTTGTCTTGTGGGGAACGATGCAAAAATTTTAGGAATCCGGTACCAACAGGTATAATCCCCCCCAGAACTACGTTTTCTTTTAGGCCTTTCAACCAATCAATACGCCCTCGTAGGGCAGCTTTTGCTAAAACTCGAGCAGTTTCTTGAAAACTTGCTTCGGATATAAAACTTTGGGTATTCAGGGAAGCCCTTGTTATTCCCAATAAGATTGCCCGATAATAGATCGATTCATCCAAAGCGCGCCCTGCCCGTTCCGCGCGCAATAGTCCTATTAATTCTCCAGGTAAAAAAACATTAGACATTCCGTCTTCGGAAACCCGTACTTTTGATGTTACTTGGCGTATAATAATTTCTATATGTCTATTATGGATCTGTACCCCTTGGGATCGATAAACCTTTTGGATCTTATTAACCAAAGAGATACGACTTTGGGCTATGGTTAGCTCAGCTCCAATCAAGAATCCCCAGGGAACCCCAAGAATTCTGGGTATACGCTCATTCCAATCCTCAATTCTCCTTTCGAGATTCGACGATAGTGAATCAATTGAACGTGCTTCGAAGATTTGTTCTACTTTTGGAAGACCTTGCGTTATATCACTAGATCTCGATTTTTCATATATAAAGGTAACTAACCTATCTCCTTTGTAAAGGATTTTTCCATAATGACCATGAACAGTTGCTCCTATAGTGGCCAAATAAGGCTTAGCTGCTCTTATAACAAAGGAGTCCATATTAACAATGAAAATTTGACCAGATTTTTTTATGTGCGATTTAAATAGACATACATTTTCGCAAATAAATTGTCCAAGGTGAATTATTGCCGATGTCTCCTCCCAGGAGTCATGATGGAGAAAGCGCCAATTCAAATGGAATGGATCCAGCATGATGTTACTGTCGAAATTGGAAATCCTTTGATTTTCATCTATTAAAGAGTATTTAAGTCCTTGAAGCACTTGGAAGATTTGTTTCAAATTGGCAAGGAACAAGTATTTTTTTAACAAGATCTGATTATGCGTTAATAAGAAGTAAGATGAAGATAAATTTGATATATTGGGTACAATAGTGCCTAAGAGCCCAAAAATTTCTCGAATAGGAACTGTAGGATTTGATTCTTTTATCGCATTGGGATATTTTGAATTCTTGAATAAACCAATTCGAGAACAGTTGGATGCCGGCAAAATCATCAAAGAAGGGTATTCCTTATTTCGATTCAACAAGGTGCCAATAGCTTCTTGATCTTGGCTAAGTGATTGAATCTTCGCCTTGGAATAAAAGGAATTGGCATTGTTGTGATCTGATCTATTATTGGGAATCGGTCCTGCGCTTGTCCTATCATACCTTCTTCGTGTATACGAAATCGTGGACTTGACTAACTCAATTCTTAGGAAATCCCGAATCAGACCATTTGCTCTTACCTCAACAAGGGAAGCACGAGCCCCCTCTTTTTCTTCTTGTTCCCAATTCACTACTAAGCAAGTTCGAACAAATTGACTATTCGTGTGATAAATTCTTTGAGTTAACTTGCTATTTTCATGAGAAATAAAATTGGCAAGTCGAAGTTGGAGATTATCCTCTTCTTGCAGGGGATCCTGGGGGAAAAGTGTTGCTAAATTTCTCCCTTCGTCCATTTCATATGCGACTGCAGGTCGAACCAAAACAAAAAATTTTTCCTTGCTTTTGAGAATTTTTTTCCGTTGAATATAAACCCAATTTTTTATTTTTTTTAATTTCTTAGAATCTTTTTTTTCTCTTTCTGGTGGTATCAAACTGCCACCTAATATCTTATCTACTTCTTCAGGAAAATAAATATCTCCGGAAAAGATTTTGAGTTCCGTATGGCTTTTTTTTCTCTTCACTCGGACCAATCCACCTAGTCGACTTCTTGTATTTTTTGTGAGTTGTGTATCCACTCCAATAATACTATTATCAAGTACCTTTAGGGATGAGGATCTCGGCAAGATATGCAGTTCTTGAAGAATGAAAAAAAACTGATCTACCTCTTTTTGGTATTTTAAACTCAATTCTTTTGTTCCTCGATGCTCGATAAAACCTTCTTTTTTTAAGAGGGAATCTTCCTCTGGGCTCCCATATTCGTCCTCTGAGTCTTCCTCTGAGTCTTCCTCTGAGTCTTCTTCTAAAGCCCCATATTCGTTCTCTGAACCATCTTCACGGTTCCCATATTTTTCTTCTAAGTCTTTCTCGAGAATTCCATATTCGTCCTCTTGGGTTTTATATTGGTTCTCTGGGCTCCCATATTCTTCTTCTGAGTCTTTCTCTAGAGTCTTATATTCCTCCTCTAGGATCCCGTATTCGTCTTCTAGGATTTCATATTCGTCTTCTAGAGTTTCATATTCGTCCTTTAGGATCCCATATTCATCTTCTCGGATTTCATATTCGTCTTCTCGGGTCTTATATTCATTTTCTAGGCTCTCATATTCTTCCTCTCGGGTCTTATATTCGTCTTCTAGGCTCTCATATTCTTCTTCTGAGTCTTCCTCTCGAGTCCTATACTCTTCCTCTAGGGTCCTATATCTAAATTTAACAATTCCTGAACCCCTTTTATCTTTTCTGTATCGTGGATCGTCAAAATAAGCAAAAATGGTATTTCTACGTAAAAGACCCATAAAAGGTATTTCAATCGAAATTCCAAAATAGGATATTAGGTCTTTCTCTTGTTCTTGATGATATTGTAATGGAATCACGAACCTATTTCTTCTCTTTTTCGACAACAAATCGGAATTATCTTGAAGAATAGAAGGATAGACAAAATTCCAATGACTGTTAGACACGATTTCATCTGGTGTTAAATAATCAACAATTTCCCTATCCTTTTTACAAAAAGTATCCAAGAGTCTATGGCTTACTTGGTCATTAGCTATTGAGAGGTCAAAGATATATCTTCCGTCAACAGAAAAAGAATAAATATTCATTTGATCTTGATCTTTGTGAAGCGAAAAAGATGCTATACTAGATCTGCACATATTTACTGACAATATCCATAAATGGCTTGTTTTTGGTAATCGACGAAGATTACCATATTGATATTCGGGCGCATGGTAAACATCAGTACTCCAGTGCATTTCCCCGTCTGATTCGGAATAAATATGCTTTTGTACCTTTTCTTTAAAATGCAAAGTGGACCTTCCGGCACGAATTTCCGCAATTACTTGTTCGGATTCTACATATTGATCATTTTGCACTAGAATCAAGCTTTTTAACGGAATATTCACACTATGTAAAATATCCTCACTCTGAATAGTTACATCCAAGTCTATATAGCATAGAAAAGCAGGTTGCCCATGACGGGTACGTGTGGGGTGAACCAAATCCTCATGGAATTGAATTTTTCCATTCGAGGGGGATCGTACAAGGTCGGCAGTACCTCCTGTGAATACTCCACCAGTATGAAAAGTTCTTAATGTTAGTTGAGTCCCTGGCTCACCAATCGATTGACCCGCAATAATACCTACAGCTTCTCCTAATTCGACCAGATCACCATGAGTGGGACTCCGCCCATAACATAATTGACAGATCCAAGACGTGCTCCGGCAAGTAAAGGGAGTTCTAATATATATTGGTTGTGCTCGAAACGGTTGTGCTCGAAAGGCAGTTATGAATCGATTAATTAATCCGATTCCAATATCTTGATTTCTAGCAGCAATGCATCTTGAACCAATATATATATCGTCTGCTAATACACGACCAATTAGTGTTTGGACAAAAAGTTTTTCCGTCATTCCATTTTGAGGACTCACAGAAATACCTTGGATAGTACCACAATCTCTTCGACGCACAATAATATGTTGAACTACTTCAACAAGTCTACGTGTAAGATATCCAGCATCGGCGGTTCGTACAGCAGTATCTACAACCCCTTTGCGAGCTCCGTAGCAGGAAATTATATATTCTGTCAAAGAAAGTCCCTCGCGTAAATTGCTTTGAATAGGTAAATCAATCATTTGTCCTTGAGGATCCGCCATTAACCCTCTCATCCCTACTAATTGGTGTACCTGAGATGCATTTCCTCTGGCTCCTGAAAAAGACATTAAATAGACTGGATTAGAAGGATCCGTTATTCGAAAATTCGAATTCATTTCTTGTTTCAAATATTCACTTGTAGCATACCATATCTCAACGGATTGACGTAATTTTTCTACCGCGTGTACAGCCCCATAATAAAAGTGTTTCTCCAAAAGAAAACTCTGTTGTTCCGCGTCTTGGACTAACCACCCTTTAGAGGGTATTGTTAAAAGATCCTCAATTCCTAAAGAAATCGATGTAGTAGTGGCTTGATGGAAGCCCAGAGTCTTTATTTGATCCAGTATATGGGATGTATATCCCATTCCAAAATGATCTATTAATCTGCTAATAAGTCGTTTCATCGCAGTTCCGTCTATCTCTTTATTATGAAAGACCAGGTTGGCCCGTTCCGCCATACATAAGTACCCCCTTTTTTGGCTGAGTAGGATTCGACAATTGCTGAGTAGGATTCGACAATGGGCCTGAGTCAGTGATTCGAAAACTTAATTTACTCCATTTCCTCAATCTGGATTTGCACGGCAAAAAAGACGGTACTAGCGAAATCGGAATGCCCCCTTTCGGGGGCATCCCCGAATCTAACTTCTTTATTTAGATAGTGTACGAATAGGCCCGACTAAATCCTTGTATGGCTTCCTCGATTTCTCTATAAAAAGAAATATGCCCAAGAGTGGTTCGAATGTATATAGAACGAGTTTCTTTTTTTCTATTTCCTACTATTAGGTAGTGGGCATAAATCTCATGATAAGTCCCAAAAGATTCATATTGAACTTCAATCGGAACTTCTCTTGACCCAATGACGCGTTGATCTAGTTTCCATCGGAGCCACAAGGGGCTGTTTAAACCGACCCGTTTCTGTCTATAAGCTCCCAGTGCATCATAGGAACTAGAAAAATGGGGCTCTTTATCTTTCGTATACTTAGAATAATAATTATTATTGGAGTTTACTTTTTTATTTGGATAGTTTCCGTAACTATTATATCTATTTGCACAAATACCTCGACGGTTTCCAATTGTTAATACATAAAGCCCGATAAGCATGTCTTGGGTTGGCACGCAAATGGGATCCCCAATAGCGGGAGACAGGAGATTCATATGAGAAAACATAAGTAAACGGGCTTCCGCCTGAGCTTCCAAAGATAAAGGTAGATGAACAGCCATTTGATCCCCATCAAAGTCTGCATTGAAACCCTTACACACTAATGGGTGTAAACAAATAGTACGCCCCTCTACTAAAGTGGGTTGGAAGGCCTGTATGCCTAATCTATGCAAGGTGGGTGCTCTGTTCAACAGTACGGGATGCCCTCGCATAACTTCTTGAAGTATTTCCCATACAATGGGTTCCTTTTCCCAAATTTTCCTTTTAGCAATCCTGACATTAGAAGTAGCACGTTTCGTGATTAAATCGCGAATTACAAATAGCTGAAAAAGCTTTATTGCTATCTCTAGAGGTAATCCACATTGATGTAATGAAAGCGAAGGGCCCACAACAATGACAGAACGCCCTGAGTAATCAACCCGTTTCCCAAGCAGAGTCTCGCGAAACCTACCCTCTTTGCCCTCAATTACATCTGAAAGTGACTTGTATACTTTATTGTGACCATCCTTCGCTGGTTGCCCGCGGGACCCACTATCAAGAAGTGTATCCACGGCTTCTTGTACCAATTTTTCCTGGCACATTACTAAATCTGCTGGGGCTAATTCACTTCTTTTTAATAGATAGGCAAGGTTGTTGTTTCGACGGATAACTCTCTTATAAAGTTCATTAATATCTGAAGTCACTACTTTATCCCCAGACCTATATACAATGGGTCTCAATTCGGGAGGAAGAACCGGTAATAAGCATAAAACCATCCATTCTGGTTCTACATTTGTTTGAATAAAATGTTTCGCCAATTGCATGCGTCTAATTAAAAAAACTTTTCTTATTCGTCTTTTTCTATCTTCCCATTCATCTCCACTATACCCCTCGTCTTCTAATTCCTTCCATTCAACTAAGGAATTTTCTATAATAATTCGCAAATCCAAATCTGCTAATTGTTCTCCAATAGCACCCGCTCCTGTCGCAATTTCCCGATTTCGAAATGTTGCAAAGCCTGGGGTAGAAAAAAAGGGAGAAATGCTATGGTTACAGGATGCAATTTCGTCTTCAAATAAACCTCGTAATCGTAAGAAAGTGGGTTTTTTAGCACTGGGCCTAGCAAAAGAGAAATCGCCATATACTAAGCCCTCCAATTTCTTAAGGGGTTTATCTAAAAGATTCGCAATATAACTAGGAAGACCTTTCAAATACCATACATGAGTCACTGGACATGCCAGTTTGATGTATCCCATTTGATATCTTCGTATCCGAGAATCCACAAATTCTACCCCGCATTTTTGGCAAAATCTTTCGTCTTCGTTTTCAGCTACGCTCGCTCGAGAATTTCCACAAGCACATATTCCGCTTTTTATGGGTCCAAAGATTCTTTCGCAAAATAATCCATCTTTTTCAGGTTTATCGGTTTTATAATGAAAAGTGGAGGGCCTTGTAACTTCGCCAACTATTTCCCCATTAGGTAGGATTTTGTTAGCCCAAGCCATTATTTGTTGAGGGGAAACGAGTCCGATTTGAAGTTGTTTATGTTTATATTGGTCAATCATAAAATAGAAATAAGAAAAGAATTTATATTTATTCCGATCAAACATCCTCCCTATTAACCTGAAAGTTCTTCTCAGATACAAGGAAATGGTTCAGTTCTAGAGCCAAAGATCGTAGTTCTCGAACAAGCACTCGAAAAGATTCTGGAGGATCCTCGTGATTAGGCACTCTTTTTCCCCAGATCGTAGCATTAAGTATTTCTTGGCGAGCTATAAGATGGTCAGATTTATAAGTAAGTATCTCTTGTAAAATATGAGCAACACCAAATCCTTCTAAAGCCCAAACTTCCATTTCTCCTACTCGTTGTCCCCCTTGCTTGGCTCTTCCTCTAACGGGTTGTTGGGTAACAAGTGAATAGGGCCCAGTAGAACGTCCATGGATTTTCTCATCAACTTGATGAATTAATTTTAAGATATAGGACTTCCCTATTAGAACAGGTTGTTCGAAGGGATCTCCTGTTCTTCCATCAAATATTCTGCTTTTTCCCGGGTACTCGGGTTCAAATACCCATGGATTTTTTGTTTGTTTACTGGCTTCATATAATTCCGAAAACACAAGTTTTCTTGAAGCCTCTTGCTCATATCTCTCATCAAAGGGTGCTATTCTATAATGTTTCTTTAGCAGATCCCCTGCTAATCCAAGCGAGCTTTCAAATATTTGTCCCACATTCATTCGTGAGGGTACTCCTAAGGGATTGAAGACCATATCAACGGGTGTTCCATCTTGCAAATAGGGCATATCTTGCCTAGGCAAAATTTTGGAAATGATCCCCTTATTCCCGTGTCTTCCAGCTACTTTATCCCCAACTTTGATTTCACGTTTCTGTAAAATATATACACGAAGCATTATGTCGAGGGGGTCCCTCTGGATCCATTTCACATCGATAACGCGCCCTCTTCCGCCTATAGGTAGTTTGAGAGAAGTTTCTTTTGAAGTGGATACCTCAAGGCCAAAAATGGCCCGTAATAATCCAGCTTCCGCAATATACGACGATTCGCTCGCTATCTGAGGCGTTAATTTACCTACTAAAATATCGCCCGTTTCTACCCAGGATCCCAATCTCACAACTCCATTTCTGTCCAAATTGCGGAGTAAGTGTTCTTCTAGATGTGGTATTTCTTTAGTGATTTTTTCAGCGGAGCCTTGGCTTGTCGTATCCGTCTGAATTTCATATTTTCGGATGTGAAAAGAAGTATAAATATCCTCATATACCAAACGTTCGCTAATTAGTACTGCGTCTTCAAAATTGTAACCCTCCCACGGCATATAAGCTACTAAAACGTTTTTTCCTAAAGCAAGTTCCCCACCAACTGTAGCGGCTCCCTCCGCCAAAATTTGCCCTTTTTTAATGGATTTACCCCGCGGAACTCGAGGTTTTTGGTGCATACAAGTATTTTTGTTAGAGCGTCTATGGGCAACTAAAGGAATACTTATAGTCTTCCCACTACTTGAAAAAAGGATCTTGTGACTATCACTAGAAATGATCTTTCCCTCGCGTTCGGCTATAACGGAAACCCTCGAATCTAGAGCTGTTTGGCGTTCCAATCCAGTTCCAACAATGCACTTCTCGGACCGAGAAAGGGGAACTGCTTGGCGCTGCATATTAGAACTCATTAAAGCCCGATTCGCATCATTATGCTCAATAAAAGGAATGAGAGAACCTCCAATAGAAAAATATTGGAAAGGAAAAATACTTCTAACATGAATCTGTTCCCATGCAATAGTAAGGAATTCTTGACGGTATCTAGCTGGAACAACCTGTTCTTCCTGAATACCCTGATTCAAGGACAAAGAATTTCCTGCTGCTATCATATAATATTCATCTCTATTTGGTGATAAATAAACCACCTGTCTCTCTTTTTTTTCTTTTGCTTTCTCAGATATTTCATAAAACGGACTCTCTATAGATCCCCACCAGTGATCAATTCTCGCATGAATAGCTAAGGATCCAGTAAGTCCAACATTGATTCCTTCGGATGTATCAATTGGACAAATACGCCCATAGTGACTCGGATGAATATCTCGGCTCCGAAAACTTGCAGTTCTCCCCGTCAATCCTCCAGGACCCAAACAACTCACTTTTCGTCCATGAACCGTTTGTGTCAATGGATTGGTTTGATCAAAAACTTGAGATAGAGGATATGTGCCAAAAAAGGTCTCATAAGTAGTTATTAATAAAATCGAAGTTGAAGTTGGAGTTACCAAAGTTTGTGGAGTCGGTTTCGATTGACGTATGAATACTCTACGGATAGTTTTTTGAACCGCATGTTGTAAACGGCCAAGAGCTAGTCCGAATTGATCTTGTAACAGATCTGCAACCGAACGAATACGTTTATTTTTCAAGTGATTCATATCATCATCCTCAAGTATACCCGTTCCAAATTTCATTCCAATCAAATGATCTGTAGCGGCCAATACATCTCGTGGTAACAAGAATGTATTGTTCTGAGGTATATCAAGATTCAGTCTCCGATTCATATTTCGTCGACCAACTCTTCCTAATTCACATTTTTGTTGAAAAAATTTCTTTTGTAATTCCTCACATAAGGATTCCGAAAATACCAAGTCCCCACCTACACAAGCAAATTGTTGATAAAATTCCAAAATAGCTTTTTCTTTTGACTCAATCCTCTTCTTCTCCTTAGCATTCGGAAAAGACAAGAAAATTTCGGGGTAGGAAACATTATCTAAAATTTCTCTTAGACTCGAACCCATAGCTGATGATAGAACTAAAATAGATATCTTTTGTTTTCTACTTACGCGAGCCCATATCCTTTCTTTTTTATCAATTGCTAATTCCGATCTTCCTCCCCAATCTGATATTATAGTCCCGGTGTATAGAGAAACTCCCTTATGGTCTAATTCCGAGCGGTAGTAAATACCAGGACTTAGCAATATTTGATTGATCACAATTCGATATATTCCATTTATTATAAAGGTTCCTAAGGAATTCATTATAGGAATATTTCCAATAGAAATGGTTTGCTTTTGGACATCGAAACCAAAAATTAATCTCGCGGATACATATAATTCAGAAGAATAGGTGAGTGATTCATACACAGCATCTCTTTCTTTTATCAAGGGTTCTAACAATTGATATCCTTTCGAAAATAATTGAAATGAAATTTCGTGATCTGGATCTTTAATTGTTGGAAACTTCTCAAGTTCTTCTGCTAAGCCTTGATTAATGAACCTACAAAACCCCTCGAATTGGATCTGACTAAATCCGGGTATTGTGGACATTCCCTCATTTCCATTCCGGAGCATCTTAATCTTAAGTTTCCTATTTATCAAAGAAAAATTCCATTATCAGCTCACCCTTCATCAATCCCTATGGATTAATCTAGCAATCATGGAATCTATATTCTGTTTACTGAATCACATGAAATTCTAGGGAACTCCACATATGTATTTCATATATGTATTTCATACATATGAATAAAGACAATTTCGAGGAAAGTTCAAATTTAGCAGGGGTAGAAATGGAATGAAAATGAATTGATAAAACAGTCCTAGAAAAAAGTACTTGCCAATTTAGTTATCTATCTATCCATGTATCCCTTCTTTTATCGTAATTTCACTTGGTCGGGCCAAGAAGCACAAGTCATAATCTCTATCAGAGCAAATTTCCCCTTTTTTTATTCAAAATATTTAATGCAATGAAAAATTAAAGCACGATTCCCCACGGGGATATGTACATAAAGGGGATCCTGAGATAATAATGTTGTTCGAACCTGGAGTTTCCCTATATACAGATTAGGGAAGCATTTATTCCATTTTATTATGTAATTAAAAGGAATGGAGGGGAGAGAATACCTATTTAAGAGCTGTTCACTACTAAAAAAAAAAAAATTTTAGTTCTAGTTAACGGTTCTAATTTGTTCTGAATTTTGCAGCCTGTGACTGAAAACCCGTATCCTTTACCATCTCAATAGAATAGAAGGAAAAGGGGTTTTAGTAAGAAAATGTTGATGAATACTTTCTTTTTTCTCAATTTTAGATTTTATTTTTTGGCGGCATGGCCAAGTGGTAAGGCAGGGGACTGCAAATCCTTTATCCCCAGTTCAAATCTGGGTGCCGCCTGATCAATGGATTATAGTACTGATCAAACTCGACAAATTTTGTATCCCCAGAAGTTTGGGCAAGAGAGTAACTAGGTCTGGCGATACTGGATTTTGAGAGTCCATACCATAGTTCTATCCTCAAACTAGGGTTTGTTGTGGTAGCAGTGGATCAAAAGGCTACCAATAGAATGAGGTAGCGTTTCCTTATTCTTTTATTAATTGGAATTGATTCGATTCGGGAATTTAAAACTAGGAGGCGAAGATATAAGAAATCCTCGTATCCAAAGATCCCTAAGGGGCATTCTTTTTTCAATCTAAGGTCGAAGAAGGGGGCTTCGCGAATAAATAGCAAAACTTCTTAATTATCATACATTTTATTTCTCGTACCTCTTACTACATATACTTCGTACAACGTATGCTATCCATATACACTAAACTAAAAGTTACTGATTCTGTCGAGAATCAGATTGAATAGATTGATTAAAAATCGATTTTGGAGTTGTGGATAAGGTCTCCTCACTCTTTCATAAAAAGATAGAAAGCAGGGCAGTAGGATTTAGGTCAAAAATAAACAGGTATCCAAAAAATATTTCTCTATCCGAATTTTATGGTATATTCGGACGTCCTTTGCTTATATACATAAAATAAAAAGGTAATAAAAGGAAGAAAAAATCTCTCTATTCCCGCGTATTCTATTCAAGACATCCCCCTACTCTTTTTTAGGAAAAGAGCTATGTATCATATTTTTACTTAATATTCTCTAATTCTACCAGAAATCATGTAAGAATTTGTTAGGAATAAATTCTTTTAACCGATTCATCCGGAGTCTTAGGACAGAATGCCCTTTTGACTCTATACCCTTGATTCCACTATGATTATTGATCAATAGTAGAAAAATTCCTTCATAGAAATAGGAGACATAATTTGCATGGATATAGTAAGTCTCGCTTGGGCTGCTTTAATGGTGGTCTTTACATTTTCTCTTTCGCTAGTAGTATGGGGGAGGAGTGGACTCTAGGGATACTACAAATTGATTGAGTAGTTGAATTGTAGTATCAACTCTTTTCCTTAATTGCTTATTTTGTATTAATCTTTTTGCTAAACTTTTTTTTATCTCTTTCTTTAGTTTTGTTTCACTCTTGTAAAAAACTCTTTTAAGAAAGAATCCTTCTATTCCACTCTGTTCTCTTCTACTCTAATAGAATAGAAAGAAAATAGAAAAAGCAATTATAATAATTCAGAATTTCTACTAGAAGTGATGAGTAAAAAAGAGTTCTATACATAATAAAATTATACTTTCTTACACGAAGCTATTTACAACATATCGCACATTTTCCTTTTATAATCTTTTCTTATTCTTAGACATTTTTTTGTTCTTTTTTTTCTTTTACTTTACTATCGTTTATATTCTCGTATTATTTTTTTCCCACTCCAAGGATTCTTCCAATGAAGAATTTTCTTCGATTTTTTTGATTTTGACTTGATTGAAATTAAGTGGATCCAGTGAAAAAAGAAGTGGAATTAGATTACTTTTTTAATCGACTAATCTATTCTATTCTATGTAGATTCAAGATAATAGAATAGAATGTAGATTCAAGATAATAGAATAGAATAGAAATAATCTAAAGTGTCGTAGAAAAAACTATATGTAGTTCTTTCTACCACACTTTATGATTCCAACCGGATCCTTTCATTTAAGGCTTAGATTCTTATTTTCTTTAATTCTGTTTTTATTTCTTCAATGATTAATTGGAATTCCAATTAACCCTTTTGGCTGGCTGTTTTTACATAAATAATAAGTAAAAAGGCAGTAGGAATTAGAATGAACAATGCAGTAGCAATAAATGCGAGAATATTTACTTCCATAACCTCTTTATTTTTTATTTTAACAATAACTCGGGATGTAATCCCATGGAGAGTAAAAAAGGGGTTCTTAAAATTCAAGGAGAGGACTTGCATTCTGATAATACTGAACCAATTCAATATTAGGAATATAGGATCTATCAAATCAATTCATGGTTGATAATGGAGTAATATAACATAGGAAGATCCTTTATCCATACTAAGACCAAAATAATCCATACTAAGACCAAAATAGGTTTTTTGATTGGATTCGGAACCCCCCTCTATGGATAACCCAAAATCTTTCTTATCTTATCTGATTTCCCTTCCTTTTTCTTATAGTTATACATACATAATTGTATGTATTATATTATGTATGTATTATATGACCTACTTTCTTTCTATGGGTCACATAGACGACATCCAAATAAGCAGTAGAAGTAGAAATGAGATGGAGAAAAGAAGATATTAAAAAAAAAGATCAAATATTTAAATTTTTGAAAAGGCGCGGTTGCTTGGTTTTTTTTTGTTAGGGTACTGTACTATCTAATAAATATATGCTTTTTGGATCTAAAGATGAGAGTGGATCCATAAAAGAAGGAATTGGCAAATGGACTGAGAATGAGGTAGATTCTTTCGAATTATTCATTGAACATATACAAACAAAGTTGGAACTGCAAAATAAAATGGAAGGGGTGTGGTTTAACCTCCCAAAAAGAACTCATTATATTAAATTATACTAATGCACGTATGATATGTAAGTCTTTTCTTATCAACCGGAGGTAGTTAAAAAAAAATTCTATACTGCTCTCTTTTTACTAAGAAATGAGAAATAAAAAAAGTGAAGTAAGGGCATTCCATAGATATTTGATCTTGCCTCCTGTCCCCCCCTTTTTCAGGGAAATTTTTATTGAAAAAAGGAAAAGATGGATTTTTCCATTCATTGAACCCTAGTTCGGGACTGACGGGGCTCGAACCCGCAGCTTCCGCCTTGACAGGGCGGTGCTCTGACCAATTGAACTACAATCCCTGCTGGGTGTATGGTATACCTATTCTTAAATAGGACCCTAAAAAGATTCGATTTGTCTGTCGTACTCTAAGAAATGAACGAATCATATACTACATTACATACCCACATAGGATATGCGGATATAGTGAGAGTGGCATAACTAGTATGTCGCGATTTTTTTTGAAAAAAAAATAAAAGAATATAATTTACCTTTCAATAAGAAAAACTCCTTTCTTTGTAAGAAAGGAATCAAAGAGATATGGATTATAAAAAAATTTTATCCTTTTCTCTTTATCCTTTATTTCTATAGACTATAGATCTGATATTTTTTTATATTTATGGAAGAAATAAATAAATTTAGTTCATATTCACGAAGCCCTAGACTTTTGGGCCGAGCTGGATTTGAACCAGCGTAGACATATCGTCAACGAATTTACAGTCCGTCCCCATTAACCACTCGGGCATCGACCCAGGAAGAATTTATTCTAGGGTTTTTTAGAATCTATGATTAACCTCTTTTTATAATACTCCCTACCCCCAGGGGAAGTCGAATCCCCGCTGCCTCCTTGAAAGAGAGATGTCCTGAACCACTAGACGATAGGGGCATCACTAGACGATAGCGCTATATACAACCACTCGTTATTATACTATAATGATAGTATGAGCAGTTTTTTGGAATTGTCAATATGCTCGAAGAGTATAACTAGATCAAAGCAAAGAGTCTTTCCTACTTTTCCGTTATGCTTTCATAAGATTTTTTTTAGCTGATAGTTAAGTTAATTCGTGGATCATCCCCTACTTTATTAGGATTAGGGAATTTTATAGAATAAGATATAGATTAATAAAAAGGATTCTAGATTCGTTCAGTACAGGTATTGATTTGATTGCTCTAACAGGAAAAAGAGCCCCATTTCATTTCTTTTTTGCAATTTTAATTCTATGCTTCATTTAGTGTTCAGATCAAAAATGCGGGCATCTGGCACTAAACTAAGTCATAAACTAAAATAAAAGAAAAAACTGAATGAATTTAGTAGAAAAGTACCTTATCGGATTCGAACCTATTACTTATGTTTTACCGGTGCATTACTCTACCACTAAGTGAAAAGCCCTTTATCGGATTTGAACCGATGACTTATGCCTTACCATGGCATTACTCTACCACTGAGTTAAAAGGGCTTTTTAGTAAAAAATGAGGCACTTTCGTTTACCATTATGGGTCTACTGCATAATGTACATAATATGTATATATGTAGGGATTTCTACATATATAGATATGTAGAGGTATTGTATTATTATATATATATATAAATACGTATAATGTATAATAAAATACGTGAACGTAGAGTTAACACACTCAAAAATTAATATCTGATCTATTGAATATAGGAAGTCTATGATGAATTTTTGCAAATCATATCACCCCTTCCCTACAGCCCCGGCTTTTTGATAAGTGAAAGAAAGAAGGGATTTATGGGAACTGTACTGCCCCCCATATCTCTTAATGTATTTAGTGTAACACTATTGTAGGAATAATCAAACTATAGAATACAATCTTAATCGAAATGCATGTATTTAGTTCATACGCTATTAACACAGCAAGATGAAATGTATTTTACAGACTCGAGAGGGGCCTTTTAAATCCTAAAGTAAAGGCCCGCGATTGAAGTACCAATCGCTCACTGCCATGGACTTTTTCTGTTTGATTCGATAAGGTGGGATTAGCCCTTTTCTTGAAAAGCTATCCTTGACAAAGGGTAGCGTTGGTATCATAATCTATATGTAGCGGGTATAGTTTAGTGGTAAAAGTGTGATTCGTTCTATTAATAACTGAATTTGAAATGATATACTTAAGGCATCCTTAAGTTTTTTAATATTCATATTTCGAGGAAAACTTTAGTTCTTATAAAGGGTTTAATCCTTTTCCTCTCAATAACATATTGAGGAAGAATATAATTCTCGTAATTAGTATCCAAAGCCTAATTGAATTTGCATGCAAAATAAAAATTCAATTATGGGTACAGAGTGGCGAAGCAAAATTTTGCATTGGATTAAGTATTCCAATTGAATAAATATGAGTAAAAGGTCTATGGATTAAGATACAAAAAGGTTTATTTCCAATCGTAACTAAATCTTCTTTTATTTTTAAAAGAAATAGAAGCCCAATAGCTAAAAAACGATAGTTTTGGTTTACTAGAACCATCAGTATATTGTTTCAGCTCGGTGGAAACCCAACGCTTTTCCTCAGGATCTTTTGAATGAAATTAGGGAACGAAGTAAGTAGATTAGATAGATATTTAGGATAATTTCTATCTCCTACTCTATAAGGATCATCTAGAAAGCGGAGAGCTTTGGTTCCATTCAGACAGAAAAGCTGACATAGATGTTAAGTGGTGAGAATACCCATAAAGGAGCCGAATGAAATAAAAATTTCATGTTCGGTTTTGAATTAGAGACGTTAAAAAAAAAAATCAACCAACGTCGACTATAACCCCTAGCCTTCCAAGCTAACGATGCGGGTTCGATTCCCGCTACCCGCTCCATTCTGTAAAAAAAAAAAAAGACCATTCTATTCTATTTGTCTAGACATGGTAGAAACTTTTATTCAACCTTTTTGGTCCACCAATTTTCAGATCTACAGAGCGGAGTAGAGCAGTTTGGTAGCTCACGAGGCTCATAACCTTGAGGTCACGGGTTCGATTCCCGTCTCCGCACTT